GATAACTCTCAACAGTTTCCCCTCCATTTTTGTGCCTTTAGTGGGCTTAGTATTTCCGGCAATTGCAATGGCTTCTTTATCTCTTTATGTTCAAAAAAACAAGATTTTTTAGATACAACAAGGACAAATCTTATATATATATAGTTTTTTTTTTCAAGACTTACTTGGATCATAACACGGATATCTATTTAGTAAAATATGGTATAATATGCGGCTTCCTTCGGGCATAAGCTCTTATGTATGTGTAAACATGATAAATGAATTATAACTCTTTTCAAATAGATCGGGATCGGGGAGAATTTCTGAAATGTAAAGTCAATATATCTATATGTATTAGGAAATCATATGAAAGGGATGTTATTATTTTAGTTTGGATCTAAGAAATTCGATGAATTATCCCTAAAGGTTCACATCATAATAGTGCTGGTTGATGAGAGTTACTTCGCAAACAAAAAAAGTAAAAAAAAAAAAATTATTTTTGTTATTCTCCAAATTCCAATAAAATGCAACTAGGTCTAGTTAGAGTATGAGTTGGCGATCAGAACGTATATGGGTAGAACTTATAGCGGGGTCTCGAAAAACAAGTAATTTCTGTTGGGCCTTTATTCTTTTTTTAGGTTCATTAGGGTTTTTATTGGTTGGAACGTCCAGTTATTTTGGTAGGAATTTTATATCTTTATTTCCTTCTCAGCAAATAATTTTTTTTCCACAAGGTATCGTGATGTCTTTCTATGGGATCGCAGGTCTTTTTATTAGCTCCTATTTGTGGTGCACAATTTCGTGGAATGTAGGTAGTGGTTATGATCGATTCGATATAAAAGAGGGCATAGTGTGTATTTTTCGTTGGGGATTTCCTGGAAAAAATCGTCGCATATTCCTCCGATTCCTTATGAAAGACATTCAGTCCATCAGAATAGAAATTAAAGAGGGTATTTATGCTTGTCGTGTCCTTTATATGGAAATCAAAGGACAAGGGGCCGTTCCCTTGACTCGTACTGATGAGAATTTTACTTCACGAGAGATTGAGCAAAAAGCTGCCGAATTGGCCTATTTCTTGCGTGTACCAATTGAAGTATTTTGAAAAAAGGAACTGAAGAATGAATACTTTGCAAGAGATAAAAAACTCAAGAATCATCTTTTTTTCTATAGCAGAACTTAACTGAAATTTCTTCAGAACGCTTACTCGAGCCAAAGCAAACGTATATGAAACAATTCTAAAACTAAATTGTTTATGTCCACAATTTTTTATTCGTATGTAAATCCACTTAACTCAATTCAGTAACAAATCTAAATGATAGATTCATCATATATCAAAAAAAAAACATTTTATAATTTTATAATAAAGTATTAAAGTAAAGAATTTTTTTTTCTAAATATTTTATATTTTGATAGAATTTGATAGAACAGGAGTTCTTTCGTCTCGAAATCAGACTACTATTAATTTGAAAAGGGATCTTTCTTATTCTATAATTTTGTATTCTTTCTAAATTCAAGGACTAACCGCTGTACTGAATCACAAATAAAAACCCGGAAATACATCGATGACTTGTAATAGAACTTATGCTTGATAGAAATATTAGTATCGTATAGAGTCGACGAATGAGGTGCGTTCATTAAAAATGAAAAAATTCACAGACGAAAAAATGGCAAAAAAGAAAGTATTAATTTCCCTTCTATATCTTGCATCTATAGTATTTTTGCCTTGGTGGATCTCTCTCTCATTTAATAAAAGTCTGGAATCTTGGTTTACTCATTGGTGGAATACTAGGCAATCCGAAATTTTTTTGAATGATATTCAAGAAAAGAGTATTCTAAAAGAATTCATAGACTTAGAGGAACTCTTACGTTTGGACGAAATGATAAAGGAATACCCGGAAACACATTTACAAAAGCCTCGCATCGAAATCTACAAAGAAACGATCCAATTGATCAAGATGCACAACGAGGATCGTATCCATACAATTTTACACTTCTCGACAAATATAATCTGTTTCAGTATTCTAAGTGGTTATTCTATTCTAGGTAATGAAGAACTTGTTATTCTTAACTCTTGGTTTCAAGAATTCCTATACAACTTAAGCGACACAATAAAAGCTTTTTTTATTCTTTTATTAACTGATTTATGTATAGGATTCCATTCGCCCCACGGTTGGGAATTAATGATTGGCTCTGTCTACAAAGATTTTGGATTTGCTCATAATGATCAAATTATATCCGGTCTTGTTTCTACTTTTCCAGTCATTTTAGATACAATTTTAAAATATTGGATCTTTCGTTATTTAAATCGTGTATCTCCTTCACTTGTAGTGATTTATCATTCAATGAATGACTGAAAAGTGATCGAACGATTCAATTATAATATTTGTTACTTTATACATAAGCAAAACATTCAAAATTGTACTTACTACCCATCCAAGCGATTCCTCCAATATTCCAGTAAAATTATTTATATTTAAGATATTTAAGTAAATAGCAAAATTATAGATAGGGAACTATACTA